TTGTTGTACCAGCTCAAGAAGCAAGTGCTGATTTCTTTGGTATTGAAGTTGCTCATTCTTTCTGGTTCACGACCGATCTCAAAGTGCTTTCTTTCCTTCTAGCTTGACTTGTTCTATTCAATATGTGGCTTTGTTGTAAGCGGACCTAGCAATCATCCTCTCCCCCCTTCCCGTCTGTAGGTTTTTGTGAGAGGGATGCTTTTAGCAGTTGAGGCTAAGAAGGGAATTGAGGTAAGGCTGGCATAAGAGAATAGAGTGACTGAGCTAATATTCAAACGTCTATTTATGTGAGAACTTCTTGCGCCTTTGGTTGACACCACCTTAGCCTTAGTCAGTAAGAGAGGGGGGTAACTATTAGATAGGGACTCCGGAAGTTCATGTGAAGAGGTTAGTGGAAGAGATCATGTTTCCGGGGTTGGAGTCACCGAAGTGGACGATAGGCAAGAGAAGACCCAGGAGTGGACCTGACAAGCATAAGATTCATTCAATAGCCAAGCCGGAGAGTCTGCACCACTCCGAAGTACTAATAACTAAGTTGAAGAGAGAGCAGGGCAGGCCATAGACGAAAGTGAACTATAGACTACTTACCGGAGACCATAGGCAATGGACGAAAGACCAGCGGAAGGGCATTAGTCGCCGAGAAAGCTATTTCAGCCTTCCGGACAGTTAAGGGCAATTCCTACGTCCCTCATCGGTCTGAATCCCCACCCCCGCATAACATTACTATATTTTGATTTTGAAAGAAAAACTGAAAAAACGCTTCACTTCCTGACCTTATTCTCGAGTAGGAAGGGTTCTCGCTACTAAATCAATTTCTTCAGTTGAAGTAGCTCTTTCCTGAGATGTCTTTCAAGCTGAAGAAGGAAGGGCGCTTTCCTTCGTTGAACACAAGACAGACGGGGACAAATCCAATCCCTTAATTCTTTGATCCCAATTCATGTTTGATGTAATATAATAATAGAGGTGTCCGGCTCAGACTCTGAGAAAGATGACATGCGGCTAGTCCCAACTCTTAGTCTCGTAGTCTTGAAACTCAGCCGTACTTCCTTTGGCTGGTTCGATCCCCTCGTTCACAAAGGGCCGCTTGCTTCACTTCATTTTTCTATATTATAAAAGAATATATTATATATAAGAAATAGAATTCTATCTATAAACAAAAAAGAGATATAGAATTGATTTTTCCAATTGTTCATTCCTGGGGAGAGGAAGAAGCAGATAGAGCAAAGGCCTCCTCTTTCCGTTCGCTCTTCCCGAAGTGAGCGAATTGCATGTAGAGATCCGTAGGGGCTTATAGTTTAATTGGTTGAAACGTACCGCTCATAACGGTGATATTGTAGGTTCGAGCCCTACTAAGCCTACCACCCCCTGCTCTTCTCTTTCAGCCCTTGCTGGTGAAAGTCTTAGAATGAATGTTGGCCTAGATAGAGGGTACGTAGCGATGTACTAGCTCGACCGGAAGGGAGAGGATAGGCGAATCAGTAACTGAAATGAAAGCTGGAGTAAGACAGTCAGTTGGAGAGCTAGGATGAAGAAGTAGGAAGGGGTATTCGAAAGGCAGAAGGGGCGGAGCTTAGCTAGAAGGCTGTCTTTGAGGATAGGATGGTCGGACAAGGAATCCTCTTTCTATAGATAAGATAAGTCTGTAACTTCAGGTCGAATCACTAGAAGGTATACGGGTAGGCATTCGCCGTCCCTCAATCGCTTACTGATATGCTTTATCTCATCTAGCCAGCACTCTACTCTTTCCACCCTACTGGCTTTAGGTAAGGGTCTCAGATCGTATGCTTTCTAGCCTGCCTCTTTCTTGAGCTGGCCATGGAATAAAAAGTAGATCTCTATCTGATCTGTGAAGTGAAAGACTTTAGCCCTCCCACCATACTTGTATAGTTCCTTGGATCAATTTCTTTGAGTAAAGCCGAAGCCTTTAGCGACTAGCCTGACCTTTTCCTCCTAAGAGGAATCACGACCACCACATTCCCTTAAAACCTGGTAGTGAGCCTGTGAGTGTAAGGCCCTACAGATACCCCCACATCCAACTGAGATATAAAAACAGGTCAAGGAGATGCTGTTAAGTGGTATTCTCAGGGCAAGTGTGAGTTCTTATGCCTCTCCAGTGTTGCTGGTGAAAAAAACAATACCTGGATATTTTGCGTGGATTATCGAGCACTCCATGCCATCACCATGAAAGAGAAATTCCCCATTGAGGAATTGCTTGATGAATTACATGGTAGCAGGATATTTTCGAAGCTTCATTTGAGAAGTGGTTACCATCAGATTCGGGTGTTTGAAGATGACATACACAAGACTGCATTTCGAACTCACCAGGGCCATTACGAGTTAATAGTTATGCTTAACTAATGCTCCAGCCTCATTTCAGGCTTTCATGTTCTGATGCACACCAAGTCTTTGTCACAAGTTCTGAGTGAAGTTGTGCTCGTTCTTGTGCACCTCTGCTTGGATATGATCTACCATGTGACATATGCTACTTTTGTCTTGCTGCAATGGAGTGATTGCTGCTCACGTGCGCGGGCATCTACTGATTCACTTGATGACTGATGCTCGGCCACTGCTGCTGCTACTACAGAGTCTTCTTTTGGTTCCTCTTGAGGGGATGTAGTTACATGCTCATGAGACTACTGTAGTCGACTTAATAGTGATGTACTTTGTAATATACTTTTTGCTACCTTGCTCTCCCAAAGGAGCTTTCTAGCTAAGCTCCGCCCCTCGACCATCTTCCTTCTGGTATAAAGGAAAGAGCTTCCCGAGAGCCCCTATGCGACCTTCCACTTGCAGAGAGTCCTGCCGATGTAGCTCTTGTTCTTCTTCCTTATCGAGGTCTTCCCTTTCCTCTGATCAACAATGAAAGTTTCATTCAAGTCGTCACCTTAGCGAAAGCACTAAGTAAGCAAACTACCTTAATGAAATAGGAAAGCGGCTGAAAAGAAAGCCATTTTTCGATAGTGATTCAAAGTCCTCCCAACTTTATGTCAGTCTTTAGAGTAAAAGCAATTTTTTGTATGTCTATCATTGCTTTTACTCTAAAGTATAACAAATGTCAGTCCCTAGGTATTTCTATTGCTCAAATCAATAGGAATGATCCTAGGGGGGAAATGAGACGGAACGGGTAAAGGCGGCCTTCCTATATGGATATGGTTGGGTAACTCCAACTGGGCAAAATCCCGTATAACGCCTGTCCAGAGCAGACGGCACAAGGCATAGCCCGCGAGCAATGCGCACTTCTTGTATACCTCTCATGGCTCTGGTTGAGACTCCTATCATTTCAAAAGGGTAATGACACTGGTATGCTATAAGTATGAGCCGGAATGCTATAAGGATGAGCAATTAAGTATGAGCCGGAATGCTATATCGAAGACTCATTCTCTCATTCTCTCATTCCTTATCCTTATCCTTATCATATTGTATATCCAGAAAATCCCATGTTATACTCTTCAATCGAACAATAATTTTTTAAAAAAGAAAGAACAAATGATTGACAGCATCATTAATTGGGTTGCTAGTGGAGTGATTCAAAAAAAACAACAAATTGATTTTTACAAGGACAAGGACAAGGACAAGAACAAGGATTCCAAGCTCTTTGAGTTCTGGAAACAGTTTTATCTTTATGCCAATTATCAAGTAGTTCAACGTTATGAATCGGATAAGGAAGGCCCAAATAAGAGATATCAAGATGGTGTAATTGCATTGCTAGATGATTTCAGAAAAGGACATCTAGGAGAAGACAACCGGGTGGTAGCAGATCATGAGGAATTGTATAATCTTCAGTTAACGATTGAGAATATGACAATGCACTTTGACGAGGAAAGTGTGTTTAAGTCTACAACTAACATACTCAAGATACTAATCGATCCAGAAAAAGAGAGTGCAAGGGATTATCTTCGAGCGAGGCTTACCTCAGAGGAAGATCTAGCCTTGGTAGCAGAATTTGGTCAGTATACGCTTGAGGCGCTGATAGTTCATGTTCTTTGTGTGCTCTTTTCCTCAGCTGACGCTAATAGCATGATTCGTGTTGCATCCTTGGTGGAGCATTTGGAGGGAAATACTCGTTCGCAAGCAAAAATTGTAAGACAACGTAGAATCCCCGCTCAAAGAGGAATGGAATCTCCTGTTCAATCTCAGAATTCGGGTAGAAAATCCCGATTATCGAAAATGTACCCTATCGGTACAGGTTTAGTTGAGTTTATGGAGCAAAGGGGCCTGATTACGTTAGCTTCAGATAGTAGCGGTTCAACTCGAGTAATGAAGAAAGATCAATCCTATTATCTTCCAATGGCTCTCTATGTAGTATGTAATTTTGATATTTCCTTATTACCAATCAAGCTAAGCTTGCCAATGGTAGTCCCTCCATTAGAGTGGAAAAGTGCAACAGATAAAGCAGTAAGTCTGTCTGATCTAACGGGTGGTTACCTAAGTAGCCCTACTAGTGAGATGTATGATCGTTACAGGCTTTTAAGTTCAAGTAACCTCCACAATTTCTATCTTGAGCTTAATAAGCCCAATAAGCTCTGTAAGATAATGAACAGTCTACAAAGTCAGTCTTTTCAAATTAATACAGAATGGCTTAGTTATTTATTAAATAACCAAAAGATCTTTGTAGACTATGGTTTGCTGGCGCCTGGCTTTGTTGCATTTCTTAATATAATGGATGTTTCCAGAAAACTTCGTGAATTATACATGAATGATGATTATATTAAAGATCACTTTACGTACAATGAATTGTTACTAACTTTACAAAAAGACATTCAGCGGGCTCGTTATGAAAAAATGCTTTTTGACTTGGCGATAGCCTACGAAGGTTATTCATTTTATTTACCAGCCTTTTTGGATTTCCGGGGTAGAATCTACCGGTGTGGAGTCTTACACTTCCATGAACGTGATCTTTCGAGAAGCCTGATCCAATTTGTAGAATGTCAAGAATTAGAGTATCTGGCAGCGGTAGCTGCTACAAGCTTCCAATTTAAGTCCTTCAAATCTGACGAGGAGGCATTAAGTTGGTATAAGGGCATCAAAACCGAACTAGATTCTGAAGGTGTCTCCCAAGATTCTCTATTGGTTTCGGATAAAGCGAAGATTTTGATCGAGCTAGCTATGGGGGCTAAACATCCCTTTCAGTTCTTATCTAGTTTTATACCAGTCTATCATAATAGTCTTGAAACTGTAAGGCGCATGCCTATTACCCAAGATGCTTCTGCCAGTGCGTATCAAATCATGTCTTATTTATTACTGGATGAAGGGATGGCGAGGAAGACGAATCTCATTCAATCTCCTAAAGGGGAAATCCAAGATATTTATCTCTCTATTCTATGTGAACTTCAATCTTACATAGAGAAAAAAGTAGAGGATAGTACTCTCTCCTCAACCATTTGCAATTTACTCGATAGAAAGATAGTGAAAAGTATCTTTATGCCTATCATCTATGGTAAGACGGTTATGAGCACTGCTCACGATATCAAGGGTAATCTTGAGAGATTCCTGACTCATAAGGAGTGCTTTATGGTTGCTAAACTGTGCTTTGAGTTCTGGAAAGAGAAGTTTCATAACATGGATTGTCTTATCCGTTTGATCCGTAGTATAGGCTGGATTGCCTCATCTAGTGGTCGCCCTGTACAGTATGAAGTGGATCACTTTACTACAATACAAGACTATGTGAAAATGGAAGCAATCAATATCTGGGTTTACGATAAGCTACATAAGAAAAGGCGTCAAGTCACTCTGAGAGTAGCTTCTGATACAAGAGATAGCAGGAAGACAGAGATCTCAACCTTCGTCAACTTCATCCATCAGAAGGATGCACATATTGCTATGAAAGTGGTAGAACAGATGCTTCTTAATCAAGCGCCTATCTACACTGTTCACGACAACTTTATAACTACCTCATCTCATAGCAAAAAAATGGCTAGCATTTATAGCAGTGCTATTACGAGTTTGGGGCATCCTCTAAAAATCATAAATCTGTTCATACATTTGAATGTCATCAAACAGGTTGCTGATCAAGTAAATAGAAAAATACCAGATTCTTTAATAGAGCAGGTAATCCCAAAAGACAGTTTGATGTCTTATTTGGAAGACAATATCCCTGAAGACATAAGCCGTAGTAAGACTAAGAGGAAAATCTGGGATGAAAGGATCAAGACTATAGTGAACTCTTACGAGGCCTATACTCGTCTTGTATGCGGACAGTATGAAAACCCAGAGGATGGTTGGAGTTTGCATCATGATCAATATGAGCATTTCATTGACATGATGATGATCAATCCAGAGATTCCCTTCTACAGTGTTCACTATTAAAATGAGAAAGAAAGAACCAATGTTTTTCACAAGTAACAGCATACGAACAATGTTTTCCACAAGTAACTGCATACGCATGAGGGCATACTGTACATACCGCGCTTCTATTGACAAGTTCTTGAATCGCTTCTTTGCTAGTATAGAAAGGACATGGGTGCAGGATCCGCATAAATGGTTAATCATAGCGTCGCATATCTTCCGCGAGCCTAAACCTTATATTAACGATACTGATCTACATGCTCTATGTATAATGGATCTCTTACACCAGTTTGCTTACACATCCCTCACGGGTTACGCTAAATTTGGGATTTTAATTACCACGCTACGATCTTACGGAGAGGAGATCACTTTTTCGATAGGTAATGCTACCCCCTTAACTGACGAGAGTGGTCATTTACTTCCTAAAAAATGGGTATATTATCAGATATATAAAGTACTCAAAAAGTATGCTGAAATTTACGAGGGGGATGAAATCGTTCGAGTCACAATCAGAGTTTATCTGGAGCAGGATAAAAAGCAGGGGAGGCCCACCCTAGATAGAATAGAAAGAAAGAACTTACTTCGTAAAATTCATGAAGAGGTCTTTAATGAGACCGAAGAGGGATTGACCAATGCTATAACAGCAAAGAAACTCCGGCATAGTAGCCGTCTAAAATCTATCCCCACATTAAAGGAATGTAACGTTAACACTAAGCTGACACCCTTCATTGTATCCGATCTCGAGACACTACTGGATGAGAATAGTGTTCATAAGCCTTATGCTGCGGGTCTCTTGATGGTTTTCCCAGGTAAAGATATCAAGGATCTGCAGATCGATACCTACTTTAGCGAAGACTACTCAATACTCTATCCGAATCCAGTGGACTTTGAAAAGAGGTGTGAGAAGGTGCTCTTTGACTTGGTATTAAGGATCTCTGCTCTTGTTAAAAAATACAAGTCAGTCAAAACGATTTACTTTCACAACTTTGCTAGATTCGATGGTATTATCTTGCTAAAGCACCTCGCATGTAAGCACCAGAACTACAAGCTAAAACCTCTGATGAGGAATAATAGGCTTTATGAGTTATCAGTCTATTCAGGTAAAGTTCTGTTATTCCGCTTCAGGGATTCCTTGAATCTACTCCCCGGTAAACTTAGTGAGCTGGCTAAGAGTCTCTGTCCTGATCTAGGCACGAAGGGTTCTATCAACTATAACGAAGTCACTCCTGAGAAGCTGGTTAGTATGAGAAATTCATTGGTGGATTATATGAAGCAGGACATCTATCTATTAGGTGGTGTGATGCAAAAAGCACAAGACATCTATTGGAATCTGTACAAAGTGGACATTGAGAGTAAGATCACCCTTTCCTCACTAGCTCTAAGCATCTTCCGTTTGAGATACTACGATGCCTCTACGTTTCCAATCCACATCCCTAGCAGAAATGAAGACAACTTTATAAGACATGCATACTACGGTGGTCATACGGATGTGTACATGCCTAAAGGCGAGGACCTATACTACTACGATGTGAACTCCCTCTATCCATTTGTCATGAAGGAATACCAAATGCCAGGTGGTGTACCAGTCTGGTATGGAAATCTGGAAGACAGGGACTTAGATGGCATGTTAGGCTTTATTGAGGCATATGTGGTATGTCCGAAAACTATCAAGAAGCCCTTTCTACCCTATCGAGACAAGGAGGGTACTCTCATCTTTCCAACAGGTGAATTTGTAGGTGTATACTATAGCGAAGAATTGAAGTTTGCTAGAGAGATTGGCTACACAGTGATTCCAATCTCAGGCTACCTCTTTGAGAAGAAGGAAAGCCCATTCAGGGAGTTTGTAAGCTCTCTCTTTTCAAGCAGGTTAGAAGCTAAAAAGTCAGGGAATGATGCATTGTCCTTTGTGTACAAGATTCTTATGAATTCACTATACGGTAGATTTGGCATTAACCCTAAGAGCACAATAACCGAGGTCTGCGATAGAGAAAGACACCAAAAGTTAGTAAGAAAGACTGCTTTGATATCAAGTGATCAGCTTAGCGATTCAAAGTACATCGTGACCTACCATAGCAATACCGAGTCAGATTATTGGGATCCACCGAAGAACTCTGCTGTCCAACTTGCAGCTGCAATCACGGCCTGTGCTAGGATCTATATGTATCCCTACACCTCAAGAGAGGACTGTTACTACACGGACACAGACTCTGTTGTGCTAAGTAAGCCACTCCCAGATGAATTGATTTCATCTTCGGTCTTAGGTCTGTTTAAGCTAGAAGACAGAATCAAAGAGGGTTACTTTTTAGCTCCGAAGACCTATTACTACAGGAATGAGAAAGGAAAGGAGATAATCAAGTACAAAGGGCTTCCTAAAAAATCAATCACTCCCGAATGGTTTCGTTCACAGTACGCTGACCCTGCTCGTAAGCTACAAGTAGAGGTGGAAGCCAACTTCCGGATTGAGTGGTCCAAACTTCACATCTTCAAGAAAGACAAATTAGTTCAGGTTGGGCTTAATCAAGGGGCAAAGAGGATACCACTCTATCGAGGGGGAGTCTGGGCTGATACAGAGCCAATTGATGTCAAAGACCTGTCTAGACTAGATTACATTAGCAAAAAACTAGTCATGTTGTTAAGGGCAGATGTAACGCATCTTAAGAACGAGAATCTCTCTCTCTATGAAAAATTATCTCAGATGGAAAGAGAGAGAACCGAGAATCAAAAGGGGATGGAGGTGAGAGACAAAGAGATGAAAGAAGAACCTACAGGGCTCACTAACCCTACTATAGACGAGATACCTAAGACAGACAAGGAGCGTAAGCGGAGGCAAGAAACCAATGACAAGAAAACGACGAAATAGCTCATAGCCCGGGTTACTTCTCTTACTTATTATTTATGGGATCCCCCTTGGCCCCCTTTGGTCTGAAATAGCCGTACGCACTCTGGAGGTAGAGCCCAAGAATCCTATCTTTTTTGTTGAGTGGAAGTAGGAATGGAGTGGCTCATGCCAGACCGGAGAGATCATACTTATCGGCTAGCTCAATCGCAAATCGGGCATCCCCATGATATATTCAGCCAGCTTGTTAGCTCAGCCTCTTGCAGACCCTCGGGACTCGACATTCTTATAGGATTCCATTTCGTCTCCACAAGTTAGCCTGTCTGCCTGCAAGGCCCAATCGAAGCAGATTGTCCCCGACCTTAAGGGTTCCGGATAGCGCCCCTTCACTTGTAGTTTCGCTACTCTAGGACATCAACACCAACTCAGGCTCCAGCCCTAACTTCAGCTTTAGATGAAACTGATAATTAGGCTTCAGCTCCAGCTCTAGCTTAGGCTTCAAGCATAGAATTAGGCACCAGCCTCGGCCTAGGCATCGGCTTCCTTCTTCGTAGTCTTCTTCTTCCCTCGGATTCGGCATAGCCTTCTTCAGATTATTCATCCTTGTCTTCGTCTCTGTCTACCAGATCGGATCCAATCAAAGCTGTTCGTCCCCCTTCTCGACGTTCCCTTCCCGGAGGGTGGCTCTTCACTTGGTGTTCACTATTCTAGGGTCTTGGCACTAACAATGGCACAGACTTTCACTTCGACTTAGTCCTCAGCTCGTGAATCTGGCTATCTAAATATATCCGGATTCCTTTCTGATGCGCCTTATGTTTCCAAAAGGTAAGACTTTCCCCTTCCTTTCTAGGTACGTGGGTGTTAGCCTGCCGGATATAACTCAATCGATGCGGTTCGTCCCCTTCCTCCAGCCCTTCCAGCGCTTCTGGATGACCCTTCGTACCCGTATTCAGAATTCTACCTCCGCGGATCTCCCCTCCTTCTCCGAAAGCTTTACGAATCAGACAGGGCAATTCCTTACTTTCACTTCAGAATCTGGTACTTCACCTGGGGTTAGGCTTTTCAACTGGGCCAAGGGGAGAATGAAAACTTTCACTTCGGAAGGAGGAATGGCAAGTAGAGTTCCCACTGCAGCAGTTTCCGAATCAGGGATGTTCAATTACTTTTGTCTCAGAATTAGACCCATTTGTTACCCTTTTTGGAATAGTTGGGGCAGAAATGTAATAAATAATAGGCTGCTCGATCTGCTGTTCCGGCAAGCAGCCCTTTCGCTCGTTCCCTTGGGGGCCAACCTGTTCCATATGAGCAGCAGGAGCATAAGCCCCCCGTGTTCGCAAACTCTCATGTAAGGGACCTACTTTCCTTCACACTATACCTTCCGGAGTGCTTATGGAATATCCTGTTGAGTGGGTTTGATGCTAATAAAACAGGAAGGAGCCCAGCAGCTCCCCTTTTTCGGGATAAAGTAACGAAATATGGTAGGAATTGATCTATATATGTATAAAAAAGAAGTGAAAACGAAAGAGTTGGTGTCGCACGTACTGATCACTCTATCCCGCGCTGAAAGCGAGAGGGACGGACGAAACTATGCTTCACCCACTTTAGTCTTTAGTGGTTGAACAGCTGAAAGCTAACTTCAACTTATCTTTCTGATTGACTGCTGTTTCCATGCTTGTTTTTGAGACCGGGGCTGCTATTCTTATATTTGATATTCGAGTTACCCTGTGCGCTAGTTGACTATCCAATATTGGCCGACCGACGGATGGGCTCCCTTAAGGGCGGAGCTCACCAACTGGGTGGCGTGGAAGGGGGATATTTAGCTATGTGCGGGTAGAGCTGCTCCTGCTCAGTTGCCACTGGATATCCACATTTATCCCCTAGAGCTGCTGTTCATTCCTCCCCCCATCGGTTGAGTGTTTTCATTCCCCCGGGCCTTATTGGAAAGTCGGGGCTTCCCCTCCTTTTTCCGAGGAAACTACCCTTGCCATAGCTACCCCCAGCCAAAAGGCCATAGATAGGCTTTTGGCCCTAAAGCTACGGTTAAGGCCCCAGCCAATTCTGAATCTGAATAAAAAAACAGTTGAACTAGAGTTTTCCCCTACTTGTATGAGTGGGGCTCGCGCTATAAATTGAAGTAATTAATTGGCCAACCGCACCTAAGATGACTGAGAACAGGAACTACCCGATCAAAGAGTCTTCCTTCTGCGCCTGGGCCTTCCCTTAAGATGAGAACAGGGTGAGTCTCACCTGAATTCCTCCCTAAGATTGAGGTTGATTGGCTTGTTCAAGGCAAGGTACCAAATGAGAAGGAGCACTTCCACTGCAAGGACTCTTCACACAAGACGGTCGGGCTGACCCAAGGGATCAATAAACTGGGACTTCTCCCTCTCTTCTCATTCCACTTTGAAATAGGAACAACAACAAGAAGATGGCGCACGCGGGTGCTAGTATAAATGCTGCACCTCTCCTCCGACGAACTTTCTTTTTGATGCCGAAGCTGTCTATCTTGTTTCTTTGGTGACCTTTCCCCGTTCCACAGTGGGCTAGCCTCAATAGAGACTCTCTTGCCACTTTCTGTTTTGAAAAAAGCTACCTTTGATTCTTTCTTTCAAGCAGTTAGCTGGAGGTAGTGGGAAAACAAAGACCAAGGAAAAAAGTGACGGGTTGAAGAACTTAGTTTCAAGACTCTGTCTGGGGCTAATCGCGAAGGACCGTGCTAGCCCAAAGGTGGATTCTGCTTGAGCTACCTGAGTTGACGGCAGAAGAAGCAATCGGGAAGGAAGAGTCCAAGCTATTCATACTGCTTTGAGCAAGAGAAGAGACCTTTCCACCCATGTGATTGAACTGTGAAAAAGAAAGATAGAAAGATCGGGAAATCTCCTATATCAAGGTTTGGAACGATCCCTATAGCCACTGCTTGCCTAACAACTGCTAATCTTTCAAATTCAATTGTTCTGCTCTACGCTGGCACAAGGGCGTGCGGAGGACTTGACCCATGCTACTTCCTTCGTAGAGTGTCCATACGGCCCCTCCCCCGCTCCTATGTTCGATAGGCCTAAAGGCCCCTATACCGGTACAGTGGCTTGAGCTAATTCTTCCATTGACGTTAAGCTACGTCATCTTCAATGCCATCGGTTCTTCGGAAAGTCACTCCTCCCGTGCCTTGGGACTTGGATCCTTCAACCTCGGATCTTGTACTTTTTCTCTTTTTCAACGATTCCCGGGGCAGTTTGTTGGGTTCTGTTTTGATCGATCGTTCTTGTCCCTTGATCAATTGGGGTGGGGGAGTTGCTTAGAAAGCGCCTACCCCTCGTCCGGTAAAGCTGCTTGAAACTCCGTCACCTATGAAGAAAAAAAAAAGAAAAAAAGCTTTCTCTTCTCCTCTCAGCAATCAAACTCCATAGCATTCGCTATTTGACGCGTTAGCGCCCACCTATAAAGCCTACTTTCACTCGTCTAAAGGCCTTGCTTGTTCGGTCGAGACGGATTACATCTTTTACAGAAAAAAGAACTAGTCCGCCCCCTTACTCTTGTTGAGTAAAGTCCCTTAACCGTTCGTTTCAGAACTCATACGTTATTCGTTAAACGATTCTTTCTTTAGTTGGCTAATCGTGAAGTCTATTCCGAGCGAAGAAAGACAGGCTTATCTCCCGATTCAGTTGAAAACTACTGAGATTGGTCACGGAAATGATATTCTTTCTTAAACGAGAAAAGGTGATTAAGCTTCAAAGAACTGAGCTCAATGAATAGGTGATTCAGGTGAAAGGATACGTAGGTTTTTTCTTCATCTAAATGTGATCTTCCTCGCTCGCCGAAAAGTACTAGTTTTCTTCTCCCGACTTCCGCTAGGGCTCTTTCTTTCCGGTGAAACCCTTTTCTTTCCCTTTAGTCAACGTGAGTGAAAACTTTTTTTAATAATCACTCCACCAACAGGAGAACGAGGAAGATTTCCTAAGCTAAGGGTAAGCGTGCGATATGCGCTTTCCCTCGCGCTAGCCCTAGCAAGAAAACTTCGTTAGCGCAATGGCTTTCTTTGCCCTATGCCTTTAGTCTGCTTTGAATGATCATTTGATAGAAGCTTTCCCGCTTGCAAGGTTTCGAGCTCCTATTTCTGGAAGAGATTGAGGAAATGCTCCTTCCGTGAGGGGCCTTTCAACCTATAGGAAGCTCTCTCATCCGAGTGGAGTTAGGCCCATTTCCTAGCCTAGTTTTAAGCAGAACAGCACCATCCTAGTCCAGAGCAGTACTTCTCTTATGGCAAGACAAGCAGTCGCTTCCTCAATTGCTCAAGGTTATTCATAAATAATGCTTTTGTGGAACGTCTTCTGGCGAGGCTTTGAGATTAAACCAATATCTTTCTATTTGAAGCAGTGTGCGGTATGCCTTCAATTCAACAAGCATACGCTGGCCAGAATATTACGTAGATTTCCGTCTCTGTTTAGCTGACTCGCTCGGGATATCCTAGCATCATTCCGGCATTTCACCGTAAGAGGATCCTTAAAGGTGATTCCAAAAGTGATTTGCTTGTCCAGTGGTACTTGTCGCTTTTCTCCGAAGGCTATTGAATTAGCTAAACCACGTGGGTGGCGGTTGTCCATGGATGTCCCTTGGGCCTATTCTTCATCGGATACGAGAGTAGGAAGAGCTTCTATTCCATAAACACAAGTGATTCCAGCAACAGCTCTTACTGTACCGTCAACTCCAACTGTCCTTATAGGCGAAAGCCACCTCCTTGACAGATTACGGAGCTACCCAGCTTCTCTTAATGCCAAGTAGTAGAAAAACCGCTTCCCGAGCTGGCTGGATGATTACTATGGAAGAGTTGGTGAACATTGTTCTGACTCATAGCTCTAAGATGACAATGACTCCCAGTCTCTGGTCAATCCATGCTGATGCTAGAATAGTTTTTCCGCCCATACCTGGGAAGAGAAAGTACAACCTCTGCTGCATCCTATCCTCTACTAATACTAAAGTAGAATTCTTTTGTTCTAGAATCACATTGGCTAATGATACCACAGACTTTCTGGTTATGTCATACTCAATTCTATCTACTCTTACAGACCATCCCTTGGAGCATACTAAGAAGAAGCCCACGTAGCGGTAGCAGCAACGACATCTTCCTTCTGGGCTTACTAGCTCAACATAGGCAACGGGTATGAATCAGTCATCAAGGATCTTAACTTAATCAGCAGAGGGGAGGAGTAATTCAGTGCCAAGTCCAGGTCTTCAATTCCATTCTATTGAGGGGTCAACAAGGACCAAGTGCTTTCTTCGTAGTTTACCCATGTAAAGCGATATGATGGAAAGCCGGATGCGCTACAGGAAGAAGATGAAATAATGCTTCGTTTTAGCTCTTGGATTGAGTGAGAACTGATAGTTAGAGCTTACTCTCATGGCGAGCGGGGCACCAGACTTTTCGTATTTAAGAAATAATCTGAGGAAAGACCCCCACTACTGGCTCTACAGTAACCGTGGGGTCCTCCTCTGACCCTATTTTGTACGTCCGGTGCAGTCGTCTCCAAATGATCCGGTGCTAATTCCAGGGTTGGATAATTGGCTGCAGCATGGAATACTACGAAGAGGGAAGATTCAATTCATCATTGGCCCACTCTATATCCCCACGGAGCGATAAGGAGAGTAAGTTTACTCACCCACCCGACCGACCAGACAGGAAAGGCACGAAGCGGAACTCCTGGAACAAAACAAGCAGTTCCCGTCGGACCAAACCAAAAGGAAGAGCAGCTAGCTACACCGGAACAACTTCAACTAAGACACCGGATCCTGCTAGAAGAAAGGGAATCGTCGAATGAGATTGAGGAGAAGAGGGGGGCACCTGATACCGATCGGCGAGAATAGACTGCGTCTATCGGTGAATAATG